TAGCTAACCGAGTAGCTCTAGAGGCATGTGTGCAAGCTCGTAATGAAGGACGTGATCTTGCTGCTGAGGGTAATGTAATTATCCGTGAGGCTAGCAAATGGAGTCCTGAACTAGCTGCCGCTTGTGAGGTATGGAAAGAGATCAAATTTGAGTTTGCAGCAATGGATACTTTGGATAAGTAAGATAACAAGTAATTATTCTCCGTTCTCTTAATTGAATTACAATTAAACTCGGCCCAATCTTTTACTAAAAGGATTGAGCCGAATACAAAGATTCTATTGCATGTATTTTGGATAAATACATATATCCCTAGATATACAAGATTTGAAATAGAAAATCTCAGACTCAAATGTTTCTATTCTTGTCTTGAATCCACAATTAAACCTATGGATCCTTAGGATTGGTATATTCTTTATATATCCTCGAGTTTCCCTGAATCAAGCGAAGTATCACAAATCTTTTGACCCATCCCGTATATTGTTTTTTTCGTTCCGTGTTGGAATAGAACCTTAATTTAGTAGTTAGTTATTAGACGAGATTTTACGAAAAAATTCTTTCTAGGAAAGAACAAATATTTTTTTTTCGATGCGAAGATATAGGAAAAACCACCTTTTATCATTATAGTTAGAATGAAAAGGGATTCCATCCTATTCATATATAGTGAAGTCTTACCCCCGGATTCCCACAAAAAGAGAATCCTTTTTCACACTTCTTAATCTTAATTAGAAGTGATTGAATTTCTATGTTTAGTCTGATAGGAAATAAGATATTCAAATACAAATAAAGAATTGTGGATCGAATGACTATTCATCTATTCTATTTTTATGCAAATAGGGGGCAAGAAAACTCTATGGAAAGATGGTGGTTTAATTCGCTGGTGTTTAAGAAGGAGTTAGAACACAGGTATGGGATAAAGAAATCAATGGACAATCTTGGTCCTATTGAAAATACTAGTGAAAGTGAAGATCCGAATAGAAAAGGTAGGGCTAAAAACATTCATAGTTGGAGGGGTCGTGATAATTCTAGTTACAGTAATGTCGATCATTTATTTGGCGTGAAAGACATTCGGAATTTCATTTCTGATGATACTTTTTTAGTTAGGGATAGTAATGGAGACAGTTATTCGATCTATTTTGATATTCAAAATCAGATTTTTGAGATTGACAAGGATCATTCTTTTCTGAGTGAACTAGAAAGTTCTTTTTCTAGTTATGGCAATTCTAGTTATATGAATAATGGATCTACGAGTGAAGATTCCTTATACAATCCTTACATGTATGATACTCACTCTAGTTCCAATAATAACATTACTAGTTGCATTGACAATTATCTTCAGTCTCAAATCTGTATTGATACGTCCATTGTAAGTGATAGTAGTGACAGTTACATTTGTAGGTGCGTTTTTGATAAACGTAGAACGGGTAGTGAAATCGGGGGGTCCAGTATACAAACCCTCGCGAAGAGTAGTGATTTAACTCTAAGAGAAAGGTCTAACGATCTCGATGCAACTCAAAAATACAAGCATTTGTGGGTTCAATGCGAAAATTGTTATGGATTAAATTATAAGAAATTTTTGAAATCAAAATTGAATATTTGTGAACAATGTGGATATCATTTGAAAATGAGTAGTTCAGAAAGAATCGAACTTTCGATCGATCCCGGTACTTGGGATCCTATGGATGAAGACATGGTCTCTCTGGATCCCATTGAATTTCATTCGGAGGAGGAGCCTTATAAAGATCGTATTGATTCTTATCAAAGAAAGACGGGATTAACTGAGGCTGTTCAAACAGGCGTAGGTCAACTAAATGGTATTCCCGTAGCAGTCGGGGTTATGGATTTTCAGTTTATGGGAGGTAGTATGGGATCCGTAGTCGGGGAGAAAATTACCCGTTTGATTGAGTACGCTACCAATCAACTTCTACCTCTTATTATAGTGTGCGCTTCGGGAGGGGCGCGCATGCAAGAAGGAAGTTTGAGCTTGATGCAAATGGCTAAAATATCGTCTGCCTTATATGATTATCAATCAAATAAAAAGTTATTTTATGTATCAATCCTTACATCTCCTACTACTGGTGGGGTAACAGCTAGTTTTGGTATGTTGGGAGATATCATTATTGCGGAACCCAATTCCTACATTGCATTTGCGGGTAAAAGAGTAATTGAACAAACATTGAATAAAACAGTACCCGAAGGTTCACAAGCGGCTGAATATTTATTCCAGAAGGGCTTATTCGACCTAATCGTACCACGTAATCCTTTAAAAAGCGTTCTGGTTGAGTTATTTAAGTTCCACGCCTTCTTTCCTTTGAATTCGAATTCAATCAAGTAGAGCGCACTAAGTGCCATTTTTTCTTTGTAGCAAACAAGTAGTTAGCTTATCGGAATCAAAGTAAATAAGAATGGATTTTTCTTTGGTGATCTAAGATCTAATTGTAGAAAGAATCAAAAGTTGCGGATAACTCTTTTTTTTTACCTAGATTCCCGATTCCTAATTAAGAAGTCTCTATCAACAAGATTAAAGCGTGAGTTCTTCCTTTCGTGAAATGTTGATTATCATATGTATCTTTCATGTAGAAAGATGAATAAGTCCATTTATTTAGTTCTACATTCCTTGGACTTATTCTATATACTCACTTAGATATATAGATACTTATATCTCTACTAAGAATTTTTGAATTAATTCATAATAATTACAATTCTTAATTATAATTAGTAGAAATAGAAAATATGATATTAAAAAAAAATAATAACAGGTACAAATAGTAAACCGAGGTACCCATTTTATGATAACTTTCCATTTTCCCTCTATTTTTGTGCCTTTAGTAGGCCTAGTATTTCCGGCACTTGCAATGGCTTCTTTATTTCTTCATGTTCAAAAAAACAAGATTGTTTAGATCTGAGGGGACCCAATCCAATCTCATCCGTTTTTTTTGAAAGTTAGACTTGTAGCATAACACAGATATTTATTTTGGGAAATATGGTATAACATGGGATTTCCGCCGAACATAAAGGAAAAAGCTCTTATGCCTGCAGAAAATGATCTATGGGTAAATGAATTCTAGCTAGTTTCAAATAGATCAGGATCGCTGGATCTGGATGGCTAATGGTCGATCTATATGTATATCAATGTGTATATTGGGATCATATGAAGGGTATATTATTATTTTAGATCTAATCAATTTGATGAATTACTCCTAAAGGTTCACATCAAACTAGTGCTAGTTCACATCAAACTAGTGCTAGTTGATGAGAGTTCCTTCGAAACAAAAAAAAGTAAAGTCAAAATAATTTGGGGTATTCTCTCAATTCCAATAAAATGCAATCGGATCAAGTATGAGTTGGCGATCAGAACATATATGGATAGAACTTATAACGGGGTCTCGAAAACTAAGTAATTTTTGCTGGGCCCTTATCGTTTTGTTAGGTTCATTAGGATTCTTATTGGTTGGAACTTCCAGTTATCTTGGTAGAAATTTGATATCTTTTGTTCCGTCTCAGCAAATCCTTTTTTTTCCACAAGGGATCGTGATGTCTTTCTACGGGATCGCGGGTCTCTTTATTAGTTCCTATTTGTGGTGCACAATTTCATGGAATGTAGGTAGTGGTTATGATCGATTCGATAGAAAGGAAGGAATAGTGTGTATTTTTCGTTGGGGATTTCCTGGAAAAAATCGTCGCATATTCCTCCGATTCCGCATAAAAGATATTCAATCCGTTAGAATCGAAGTTAAAGAGGGTATTTATGCTCGTCGTGTCCTTTATATGGACATCAGAGGCCGGGGAGCTATTCCCTTGACCCGTACTGATGAGAATTTGACTCCACGAGAAATTGAACAAAAAGCCGCGGAATTGGCCTATTTCTTGCGCGTACCGATTGAAGTCTTTTGATAAAAGGAACTGGGCTGAAGAATGAATGCTTTCTCAACAGGGGGGGGGGGGAAATGCAAGAATCCTCTTTTTTCTATAACATAACTTAACTGAAGTTTCGTCAGAACGTTTAGTCAAGCCAAAGTCGACGTATATGGAACAACCATAAAAGAAAAATCTTTTCGTTTGTGTTCCTTACTAACGAATAATGGGTTTTCTTAATAATGATAACTGGCGCATTTCTGTCTTGTTTTGCCGCTCATTTTTGAGATCATCGCAATATCTTTGTCTCAATTATTCTATTCTTGGCTATGGAGAATCGTTGGCATTTTTTCGAAATATTGGATATTTTGATAGAAAAGGAGTTCTTTCGTCTCAAAATCTCAATAATATTCATTCCTTAAAGTATTTCTTTCGGTCATTCATCGAAAGGAGACACTTGTTTGGAATTTGGTGAATTGAGATATCTGGAAACAATATTTTGGATTATTTCTTCATTCGAATTTGACGTGGAGTCTTAGTCCATTTCTGTATTCTTTCTATTCTAGATTCAAACAAAATCACAAATAAAATAGATTCATAGATTTGATACCTTGTCTAGAACTCATGTTTGAAAGAAATATTTGATCGCATAGCATAGAGTCGACAAATGAAGTGGGGTAATTAAAAATTCACAGGTGAAAAATGGCAAAAAAGAAAGCATTCACTCCTCTTTTGTATCTTGCATCTATAGTATTTTTGCCCTGGTGGATTTCTCTCTCATTTTCTAAAAGCATGGAATCTTGGGTTACTAATTGGTCGAATACTGGTCAATCCGAAATTTTTTTGAATGATATTCAAGAAAAAAGTATTCTAGAAAAGTTCATAGAATTGGAGGAAACCCTCTTCTTGGACGAAATGATCAAGGAATACTCGGAGACACATTTGCAAAAGCTTCCTATAGGAAGCCACAAAGATACGATCCAATTAATCAAGATACACAATGAGGGTCGCATCCATACGATTTTGCATTTTTCGACAAATATAATCTGTTTTGGTATTCTAAGCGGTTATTCTATTTTAGGTAATGAAGAACTTCTTATTCTTAACTCTTGGGCTCAGGAATTCCTATATAACTTAAGTGATACAGTAAAAGCTTTTTTGATTCTTTTAGTAACCGATTTATGTATCGGATTTCATTCACCCCATGGTTGGGAACTAATGATTGGTTCTGTCTACAAAGATTTTGGATTTGTTCATAATGATCAAATTATATCTGGTCTTGTTTCCACTTTTCCAGTTATTCTCGATACTATTTTAAAATATTGGATTTTCCGTTATTTAAATCGTGTATCTCCGTCACTTGTAGTTATTTATCATTCAATGAATGATTGATAAATGATCCAATTTAATCCAATTCGAATGTTTCTTAGTAGTTCTACATAAGCATTAAAAACTTTCTAGCCGGGGGATTTTTATCCTATAGTATTCCAGTAAAATGATTCCAGTAAATAGCAGAATCGTGGATAGGGAACTATACGAGGGACCTACCCAATTTATTGTAGAAATTTTCGGATCAATGATTAGACCATGCAAACTAGAAATACTTTTTCTTGGATAAAGGAACAGATTACTCGATCTATTTCCGTATCGCTCATGATATATATCATAACTCGGACATCCATTTCAATAGCATATCCCATTTTTGCGCAGCAGGGTTATGAAAATCCACGAGAAGCAACTGGGCGTATTGTATGTGCCAATTGCCATTTAGCTAATAAGCCCGTGGATATTGAGGTTCCACAAACGGTACTTCCTGATACTGTATTTGAAGCAGTTGTTCGAATTCCTTATGATAAGCAAGTAAAACAAGTTCTTGCTAATGGTAAGAAAGGGGGTTTGAATGTGGGGGCTGTTCTTATTTTACCGGAGGGGTTTGAATTAGCTCCTTCCGATCGTATTTCTCCCGAGATGAAAGAAAAGATAGGCAATTTGTCTTTTCAGAGCTATCGCCCTAATAAAAAAAATATTCTTGTGATAGGGCCTATCCCTGGTCAGAAATATAGTGAAATCGCCTTTCCTATTCTTTCCCCCGACCCCGCTACTAAGAAAGACGTTCACTTCTTAAAATATCCTATATACGTAGGTGGGAATAGGGGAAGGGGTCAGATTTATCCCGACGGAAGCAAGAGTAACAATACAGTTTATAATGCTACGGGGGCGGGTATAGTAAGTAAAATCGTACGAAAAGAAAAAGGGGGATATGAAATAACCATAACAGATCCGTCGGATGGACGCCAAGTGGTTGATATTATCCCTCCAGGACCAGAACTTCTTGTTTCAGAGGGCGAATCCATCAAATTTGATCAACCATTAACAAGTAATCCTAATGTGGGTGGGTTTGGTCAGGGAGATGCAGAAATAGTACTTCAAGATCCATTACGTGTTCAAGGTCTTTTGTTCTTCTTGGCATCTGTTATTTTGGCACAAATATTTTTGGTTCTTAAAAAGAAACAGTTCGAGAAGGTTCAATTGGCCGAAATGAATTTCTAGATTCGCAGATTTATCGACATCAGGTTCATAAAAAGAACCAAATTCTTGTTGTCGATTATGTATGATCCAAAAAAATGGAATTCTGAAAAACCTTTTATTTACTTGTTCTTTTTCTACGAGTTTCAGGGAATCCCTTGTACCGCATTCCTGGTTATAATAGGTAGATTTTTGTTTGAAGAAGACTATTTAACTTTATGACTTTACCACCTCTTTCTTTATTTTTTTTAGCCAAATTGAATTGACTATGTTACTATATGCCAGATTTCAATGTCATAAAATGGATCTCAAATAGACTAAAATTGGGATAGATATTAGCATAAGATAGATATTAGGATAAGTAAGGCACAAGTAAGCGGGTATATAGACCGAACTATAAATGCGGGGAACAAATAAGACTAGGAGGTATTATTCGTCTTCCTAGTCTTCGACACAAGAAAGGGGTGTAGAAAATTTCTTTTCTTGTGTCGGAAGAGTAATGATTTTTTATCCTGTTCGTCAAAAATTCCTAGTCTTGGTTTCGGTTTTCCAGATGTATCAGAACTTTTTTTTTTCGATTTATTGCGTACAATAAAGTAGTGGACAAACCAAAAAAGATGGAATCTCATTTTATTGATTAAATAGAACTTATTCAATGAACTTATAAAAAATTTCAATTTTTCTGAGATACTAAAATAAATAGGTAAGAGTATCAAAAGTATTTGTACGATATCTAATCTACAGAAATATATATAATCCGGGAAATTGAGTGATTCCCGCTTTCTTCTAACTTGGAAAGTACCCATAGATACTATCAAGATCAAGGAACAGGTGTTCTGAATCAATTAATGAAGTTCATTTTTCAAAAGCATCATCGGAAAAAATAGAATGGAGTTTTTTGAAACAGCAGAAAAAGAAATCCACTTTGTCATTTAGACGAAAAAAGACTCTGATTCTTAAGAACCCAACGGGCCCTTTCCCTTCGAATCATACAACCAAAGAAGGGAATCCCGTTGAGTTCCTAGGCTTTCATGTCTACAACTCAATTCATCCTATTACTACAGGGATGAACCTAATCCAGAATAGGAACCATAAAAGAAAATACCTACTAAACCGATCACA